AGTTATTCCTATGGAACGTCTAGGAACAAGAAGATTGAATCAGAAATATCGACGGATTCTTGAGGAGTCCAAAGAAATATGAAATAAAAAAAAAAAAAAAAAGAGAGATCTACTGTTCCAATTTCATTTCTAGCGAATTTGAAATTTTAATATCAGAATAGTGGATATAGTCATGATTCAATGGGTTAGGTCCACTTACTTTTTCTTTTGTTGATTTCTAATCTTTACAATGTATTTGATTGGAATAATGGAAAAGAAAAATATTTGGCGATTGAAGAGACCACTTATCATTTATCATTACTCATTATAATAAACAAATGTTCAACTTTCTTTTCTAATTAGAATTACTATACTATAACTCATTATAAGGATAACTTAATATCATTCAATTATACAGTTTAGAATTACATTATTCTACTCTACTGTTGGTTCGTTTTTTTTTTGTAATCAAATTACAAAAAAATATCAACAATATCTCTATTCTTTATCCCGCTTCAGTTTTTTTTTATGAAAAAAGCCAAAAAGCCCCTTATCGGATTTGAACCGATGACTTACGCCTTACCATGGCGTTACTCTACCACTGAGTTAAAAGGGCCATTTCATTCAATTACGAAATGAGTCACTGGGCGGATAAGATAGAGCTATCTATCTATGTATATATATATTATAAGTATATGCAGTAGACTCATAGTGGTTAGTGGCCTATTTGGGAACGAGAATTTTGATTTACTTAAACTTAAGGAGTATAAGTATAGGGTAAATTTGGTTTATTGATATTGTATTTGATAAATATCAACGAAATAAATTGTTTGAAGACCAATCCTAATGGAATTGATTTGAATTGACTTAACACCCACAGAACGGAACGAAATTCATTTGATTGATAGATGTACCTACCAATTCAACATAGATCCAAGATATTTCATTAAAGCATGTGATGAAGAGATTCGGTTTGTCTTCTGAACCAAATTTTTATAGAAAAAAACAAGTTTCGATAACTTATTGATCCCCGTTCCCCAGATTTTGAAATTTCTCATTTGTTAATTTCCTGGCTTAGTGTGATATAGAGATACACCTATCTCATCTTAAGACGGAGTGAAAACTGAATGTAAAGTGGAAGAAATGAAGTTGAACCTTCTTTTATGTCAGACCAATCACTTCCCCAAAAAGTCCTTTACTTCGTCCTATTTTGATTATTATTATTTTTTTTTAATATCAATTTATATAATAGAAATCTATTATAGAACAGAATGGCGATTAAAATGAGTGATTCATAAATAGAAATGACAAATCAAAAAAATGCTATCGTATGGGATCAGAAAAGACAAAAAGATCTTTCAGATCTAGTCATATCATTCCATTATATTGACAATTTCAAAAAACTGCTCATACTATGAGCATAGTATGATGGCGGTCGGGTGAGTATGCCCCCATCGTCTAGTGGTTCAGGACATCTCTCTTTCAAGGAGGCAGCGGGGATTCGACTTCCCCTGGGGGTAGGGTACTACGAAAGGAAGTTTATCGTGGATTATCAATAAGCCTAGACTTGATTCTTCCTGGGTCGATGCCCGAGCGGTTAATGGGGACGGACTGTAAATTCGTTGGCAATATGTCTACGCTGGTTCAAATCCAGCTCGGCCCAATAATTTGCTAATCCACTATGAAATGATATAACCCATTTTGTTTTCCAGAAATGCCAGATACGAAAGAATAAAAAAAAAATTTTCTGATATATCCCTGCCGCTATTTCTTTTTTATTTGCTCTATTTATTTGTTCCCATAAATTATGATCTTGATAACGATATAGATTCATATCAGGATTATTAAGTATAAAGTCTAATAAAAAGAATAAAGGAAAGACAGAAAAAACTCCATTTTTCAATGAAAAATGGATTATCAATCGATTTGGTAATAACTAAAGAAAGGAATCCTTACTGCTCTCACTTCTCACTAAAGTAAAGTGGATATCCATGTGGATATCAATATATCATTCGCGTCTCTGTTACAACACCTAGATATTAATCTAAATCTAAATAGTTTGAATGAAATCATAAGAATATGTATTCTTGTACATTTTATTTCCCTGGGATTGTAGTTCAATTGGTCAGAGCACCGCCCTGTCAAGGCGGAAGCTGCGGGTTCGAGCCCCGTCAGTCCCGACGGATTCAAATCCAATAAAAAAAAATAAATCAATATCTTTCTTCATTTTCTCTTAAACTGGGTACAAATGGTAGAATTTCATTACCAATGGCATCTCTCTTTTTTTTTTTAAGGGTATTGTTGAAGAAAGAACAAACTCTAAAATAGTAAATTTGATGGAATATTCGATTTTTTCTACAGGGACTCGTCTTTATCACACTTCATTTTCTTGTAAAATAAAGAAAATGAGATCATTAAAAAAAAAGAGTTTCTAACTTCACTCCTTCCTTTTTTTCTATTTCGTTTCTTTGGGTTTCTTTGGAAACTATTTGAAAACAATGGAAGTGGAAAGCACTTAGATGGTGGTACAACGAAAGCGGTAGGTTATAGAAAAGACAGTGTGGAAAAGAATGATAAATAAAAAGAAAGTATAAAGTAAAGGAATTCTTTTGATTCAATCCGAAATCAAAGTTTGTATTGGGTGTGTGGAAAAAAGATCTGCCTATGTTATACTATTCAATTCTCGACGATGAATCGACTTGATAGTTCAGATATTGTTATTCATGATATTGATCCGACTTGATATCATCGAAATGTAATTCATCCCATTGAATTTCCAAGCGAAAGGTTTATCATCTCTATGGGATTAAATCCCGAGTTATTGCGAAGTAAAAAAAAAAAAAAAAACGAAACGATGAAATTATGGAAGTAAATATTCTCGCATTTATTGCTACTGCACTCTTCATTCTAGTTCCTACTGCTTTTTTGCTTATAATATACGTAAAAACGGTAAGTCAAAGTGATTAATTTGAATGAAACTTGACTTCTTAGTTCTTATCAATGATTTAAGAAAAACAAAATTTCAATTTCACGTCTTAAATGAAATGAATGGACGAGAATCAGCAGTAGGCTATGAGATCCGATAGTATGGTAGAAAGATTCATATATGAATCTTTCTACCATACTATCTATTTTGATTATTGTAATGTAGAAAGATAAAAACAGAATAGAGATCAATCTCCAATATGTATCTTTATACATGTTAATATCAATTAAATATATGTAACGTACACAGTATCCCAATTCGATTTCTTTGCTTCATCTATTTTCTTTTTGTTCATTCCAATCAATCTGAAATAATTGAAAGGCAACTCTTATGATTTTAGAATTTCTAGATTTTTGATTATTTTCAATATGAATCCCGGTATCCATTAAAAAAAGAATCAAATCAATGAATGAAAAACAATATTGGACATATATTACTAAAAGAAAATCAAGTTAATACAATAATAAAATTAAAATAAAACAAGCGGTAAGTGCGAAATATGTGACTCAACCAAGACAAGATCTTATTAAATAGCGGAACTTCTTTCTTTTCTCTTTGAAGAGTAAAAAGGACAATAAAAACAAACAGTAAAAGGGTTCCGGTGTTCCTCGTTCTTCCCCATTGTCCATATATAACTCTGGTAAGAACCGGTTCATCGAAATAGAAAATTTAGGAAGATATCGGTTGTAATAACTTTCCTATCATCCATACCCCCCCTTTTTTTTTTTTCAAAATACGAATATGTGAATTATTGAAATATCTCTTTTATTTTTTTTGTAAAAGAGTATAAGCATTATTCATATATAATACGAATAGAATAGATTACCCCCCCAGAATCCAAGCAAATAGAATTTCGAAATGAAGATATTTTAATTTAATTAAATTCATGAATTTAATATTAAGTTAATTCAATATATTAAATAATTTAATTATTTAATTAAAAAGGCTTTGTAGAACAATCTACAAAAAATCTATAAAAAAGTTATACAGTTTGATTCCCCAACTCTATTAGTAGTATCTCTAGAGTCCACTTCTTCCCCATACTACGAGTGAAAGGGAAAATGTAAAGACTACCATTAAAGCAGCCCAAGCAAGACTTACTATATCCATGTGAATTATGTCCCCTATCTCTATGAATATGAAGGAATTATTCCATTATTGTTTACTAATAATAGTGGAATCACTGGTGCAGAGTCAAAAAAAAGGGAGGGGGAATTCTGACCCAAGACCCTTGATCAAAGACTCCAATAAATATGAAAAACTGCACTAAATCTACTTATAACAAGTAACAAGTTCTCTTATATGATTTCTAGTAGAATCAGAAAAGATTAAACAAAATACGCAGTCACACTGGTCTTTGGAAGTAGAAAAGGGGATATTATTAATATGTAGTAATAATAAGATATGTAGGAATAATAAGACCTATTCTTTTTTTACCTTTCCCTTCATTATAATTAAGTATCATTATCATTAAGTAAAAGTAAAAAAGTAAAAGAAAAAGTCAAGTATCCATCCAATCTAATATTGATTGAATGCCCGTGTACTCAGAGACTCTCATGAGTCTGTATACTCTGTATACAAAGTATCTTCTGCCCCTTCCATAACTATTAATTAGATTCCCCGTCTGACTATCCAATCAAATTCAAGACCCCTTCAGTAGACACTACATTAGTAGTGGAAAGAAATTGGTAACTCTTGATTTGATATGATAGACCTTCCACTACTCTAATCTTTCCTTGAATCCTAGATGCAAGGATTTACAGCAGCAGAACTCTTGCTATTTCGTTTCAAGAGTCTTTTTCCTATGCGTAGTTTGCTGGGAAAAATTCGGTGAGTTATACCAGCAAAACAGAATGAGGGATTCCCAGTCTTGTCTTTTGTTGATCAGGCGACACCCAGATTTGAACTGGGGAAAAAGGATTTGCAGTCCCCCACCTTACCGCTCGGCCATGTCGCCAAAACGATACAAAATAGATCAAAATATTCCCCCTTTGCTTGTTTTGTTTGGGGGGGATTACTAAATGTCTTTTTTTTT